ATGATACTAACTATAGTTGGAATAATCACATTAATAGTTGTATTGACTCTTATCTTCGTTCTCAAATCTGTATTGATAGTTACATTTTAAGTGGTAGTGACAATTACAATGATAATTATATCTATAATTCCATTTGTGGTGAAGGTGGAAATAGTAGTGAAGGCAAGAATTTCACTATAAGAACTCGCGCAAATGGTAATGATTTAACTCTAAAAGAAAGTTCTAATGATCTCGATCTATACAAGCATTTGTGGGTTCAATGCGAAAATTGTTATGGATTAAATTATAAGAAATTGTTTAAGTCAAAAATGAATATTTGTGAACAATGTGGATATCATTTGAAAATGAGTAGTTCAGATAGAATCGAACTTTCGATTGATCCAGGTACTTGGGGTCCTATGGATGAAGACATGATCTCTCTGGATCCCATTGAATTTCAGTCTGAAGAAGAGGCTTATAAAGATCGTATTGATTCTTATCAAAGAAAGACAGGATTAACTGAGGCTATTCAAACAGGCACGGGTCAACTAAACGGGATTCCTATAGCAATCGGGGTTATGGATTTTCAGTTTATGGGGGGTAGTATGGGATCCGTAGTAGGCGAGAAAATCACCCGTTTGATCGAATATGCTACCAATAATTTTTTACCTCTTATTCTAGTGTGTGCTTCCGGAGGAGCACGCATGCAAGAAGGAAGTTTGAGCTTGATGCAAATGGCTAAAATATCTTCCGCTTTATATGATTATCAATCAAATAAAAAGTTATTTTATGTATCAATTCTTACATCTCCTACTACTGGTGGAGTGACCGCGAGTTTTGGTATGTTGGGGGATATCATTATTGCCGAACCCAATGCCTATATTGCATTTGCGGGTAAAAGAGTAATTGAGCAAACATTGAATAAAACAATACCTGAAGGTTCACAGGCGGCTGAATATTTATTCCATAAGGGTTTATTCGATCCAATCGTACCACGTAATCCTTTAAAAGGTGTTCTAAGTGAGTTAGTTCAGCTCCATGGTTTTTTTACTTTGAATCAAAATTCAATCAAGTAGAGTCTTAAGTTAAATTATTTTCTTTGTAGTGAAAAGGTGGTTAGTTAGTTTATCAGAATCAAAGTCAAAGCCCATTATGCGGGCTTTGACTTTGTGACATAAAATGGAATTGTCGAAAAACAAATTATGTGGATAATTATTATTATTATTATTTTTTTTTTACCGGTATTACTGATTACTAATGAGTAAACCCCTATCAACAAGATAAAAAGCGAATTTTTCCTTCTGTGAAATGAAATTCGAATTTGGCGAGACAAATAAAACGAATTTTATCTTCCTCTATTGCGTATGTATATATAATTCAAATATAGAAAAAATAGAAATATAGAGTTTTGCATCTTTCTATATCTCCCGAGAATTCTATTTTGACTAAAAATCCCTGTTCTTGGATCGGATTCTAACGAATCGAATCTTTCGACAATTTGTAATAAACTCTTTCTTTATTAAATTCAAATTAGAAATTCAAATTAGAAGACAAGAACAATAGAATAACAATAGAATAATAATAAGAAAAGTAAGAATAAAGTAAGATAATAAAGAAAGTGGATTATCTTATCATACACCTATTTTATTTGATTTAGAAAGATGGGCAAGTCCTTTTATTTAATTCTACATTCCTTGCACTTATTAGATATATATACTCGCTTAGATATACTTAGTATTTAGATATACTTAGTATAATATACGAATTATAATATAATTATTATATTATATATTTCTAACTAACAATAGAACAATAACAGGTACAAATAGTAAATTGAGGTACCCATTTTATGACAACTTTCAGCAGCTTTCCCTCTATTTTTGTGCCTTTAGTAGGCCTAGTATTTCCGGCAATTGCAATGGCTTCTTTATCTTTTTATGTGCAAAAAACTAAGATTTTTTAGATTCGATGGGACCAAGACCAAATCCTATCTATTTTTTTTTTCAAGACTTAGATGCCACGGATATCTATTTAGTAGAATATTGTATAACATCCGGCTTCCCCGAACATAAATGAAACCCCTTATGCATACGTAAACATGATATAGGGGTAAATGAATTATAGCAAGCGGATCGGTACCGAACGGATGTATGAAATTAAAGTCTATATATCTAGTGGATCTGTATAGAGGATCATATAAAGGGGATGATTTTAGATCTAAGCAATTTGATGAATTACTTCTAAAAGTTCATATCAAAATAGTACTAGTTGATGAGAGTTACTTCGGAAACAAAAAAAGTAAAGTCGAATTTTTTTGGTTATTCTCTCAATTCCAATAAAATGCAACTGGATCTAGTATGTATGAGTTGGCGATCAGAATCTAGATGGATAGAATTTATAGTGGGGTCTCGAAAAACAAGCAATTTCTGCTGGGCCTTTATCCTTTTTTTTGGTTCATTAGGGTTTTTATTAGTTGGAACTTCTAGTTATCTTGGTAGGAATTTGATATCTTTATTTCCGTCTCAGCAAATAGTTTTTTTTCCACAAGGAATCGTGATGTCTTTCTATGGGATCGCAGGTCTCTTTATTAGTTCCTATTTGTGGTGCACGATTTTTTGGAATGTAGGTAGTGGTTATGATCGATTCGATAGAAAAGAGGGAATAGTATGTATTTTTCGTTGGGGTTTTCCTGGAAAAAATCGTCGAATCTTTCTACGATTCCTTATGAACGATATTCAGTCCATCAGAATAGAAGTTAAAGAGGGTATTTATGCTCGTCGTGTCCTTTATATGGAAATCAGAGGCCAGGGGGCCGTTCCCTTGACTCGTACTGATGAGAATTTGACTCAACGAGAAATTGAGCAAAAAGCTGCTGAATTGTCCTATTTTTTGCGTGTACCGATTGAAGTCTTTTGAAATGAATTGCAGAATAAATGCTTTCTCGGCAGGAGGAAAAAACTCAAGCCAAGAATCCTCTTTTTTCTATAGCAGAACTAAACTGAAGTTTCTTCAGAATGCCCATTCGAACCAAAGCAAAGCAGACGTATACGTAAGAGTCATAACATAAAACAAAACTGTTTTTTTTTGTCCACAAAAATGGTTTTTTATGCGTCTGTAAATGTAAAACCACTCAACTTAATTCAGTAACAAAACAAGCAAGAAATCGAAATAATGGGTTCATCTCATATATCAAAGTATTTCGAAATAAAGACTTTCGCTTTTTATTTTCAATATTTGGAGTTGATACGTTAGATACAGATAGATCGTATCTTGTAAATTTTCTCTACTTTCCTTTTGTCAATCGGCCCCCCTTTTATCCTTTCTTTTGCGCTCCTTAAGAACTAAACAAGTCTATTTCTTTCTTATAACATAATGATAAACGTAATGAGAACTTTTCTGTCTTTTTTTGTCACTCTTTTTTGATCATCATAATATTTTTCATAATTTTTTTTTCTATTATTCCTGGGCTCTAGACTATATATAGTCTCGATAACCCGCGAAAATTTTTCGACATGTTTGATTGATATCTTGATATAGACAGGGAGCTCCTTCGTCTCAAAATCTGAATAGAATAATCTTTATTATTTGAAGCGGTTCTTTCGGGCAGTTATCGAAAGAGGGCAATTGCTTCGAATTTGATCAATTGGGATATCTGGAAACAATATAACAATATAATATATATATTTCATTCGAACATTCGAATTCAAAGTGGATTCTTATTTTCTATTTCTGTATTCTTTTTAGATTCAAGGACTAAGCACTGAATCAAAAAAAAAACAGAGAATAGATTTATGGGCCCCTACCTTATAATATAATGAATATAATGAAAGTCATGCCTGATAGAAAGAGTAGATCACATAAAGTCAACGAATGAGGTGGGTTCCTTAACAATTCACAGATGAAAAAATGGCAAAAAAGAAAGCATTCACTCCCCTTCTATATCTTGCATCTATAGTATTTTTGCCCTGGTGGATCTCTCTCTCATTTAATAAAAGTCTGAAATCTTGGATTGCTCATTGGTGGAATACTAGGCAATCCGAAACTTTTTTGAATGATATTCAAGAAAAGAGTATTCTAGAACAATTCATAGAAGTTGAGGAACTCGTCCTGTTGGACGAAATGATAAAAGAATACCCGGAAACACATCTACAAAAACTTCGTATAGGAATCCACAAAGAAACGATCCAATTGATCAAGATGCACAATGAGGATCGTATCCATACGATTTTGCACTTCTCGACAAATCTAATCTGTTTCGTTATTCTAAGTGGTTATTCTATTTTGGGGAATGAAGAACTTGTTATTCTTAACTCTTGGGTTCAAGAATTCCTATATAATTTAAGCGACACAATAAAAGCTTTTTCTATTCTTTTATTAACTGATTTATGTATCGGATTCCATTCGCCCCACGGTTGGGAACTAATGATTGGCTATATCTACAAAGATTTTGGATTTGCTCATAATGATCAAATTATATCTGGTCTTGTTTCTACCTTTCCAGTCATTCTAGATACAATTTTAAAATATTGGATCTTTCGTTATTTAAATCGTGTATCTCCGTCACTTGTAGTTATTTATCATTCAATGAATGACTGAAAAATGATTCACGGATTCAATTCTAATCTTTCTTACTTTGTATAGAAGCAAAGCATGCAAACAAAGCCGTACTTACTTTACTCTTTCTACCCATCAGGGGAATACAATTCCGCCTCTATTTCAGTAATTTTTTTTTCAGTAAAAGTAAATAGCAGAATCGTGGATAGGGAACTATACTAGTGACCTACCTAATTTTATTGTAGAAATTTTCGGGATCAATGATTGGACCATGCAAACTAGAAATACTTTTTCTTGGATAAAGGAGGAGATTACTCGATCCATTTCCGTATCGCTCATGATCTATATAATAACCGGGGCATCCATTTCAAATGCATATCCCATTTTTGCGCAGCAGGGGTATGAAAATCCACGAGAAGCAACTGGGCGTATTGTATGTGCCAATTGCCATTTAGCTAATAAACCCG